CTTCGAATTCGATATAAGAATTTTTTTTTTACCCTTAAATTATGTATCGAAAGAGTAGTATGAGATAAAAGGCATTTCCGATTTTATACGATCTATCGGGAGTCCTATTTCAGCGTCACAAACTTTTTTGTTTTCACACCGGGAGCTCTTAATCTTAACAATATTTATGTTATGAAAGAATATGAAAATAAAAAAATCTTGTTTTTTTTATTTGAAAAAAAAAAAAAGAAACTTTGGGATTGCTAAATAACAAACGAAATAAATATATAAAGCAACGGAGCCATCATAGTATTTTTGAACTACTCCAAAAAGAAGGGTGGTTATTGGATCATTTACCAACCTGAGTCTGATAGACCCTATATTTAAATTTAATTTATATTTATTTATTTAAAAATTTTTCCATGTAAGTGTAAGTAAGGTAAAAAAAAAGTGAATTCCATTATAGAGCCGTATGCAATGCGCAAAAGAAGATGCCTGTACGGTTGTTCAATTATATCTTTTTTTATTATTATTCTTTATCTCTTCACCTTTCATTATGCGAGATAGAATAAACATTTATTATGTTATATCATCAGGGTAATGATCCACCAACCTGCTGCCTCTTTTTATGAGGCACAGACGGGAGAATTTATCTTGGAAGCGGAAGAACTACTGAAGCTGCGCGAAACCCTCACAAGGGTTTATGCACAAAGGACAGGCAAACCCTTATGGGTTGTATCCGAAGACATGGAAAGAGATGTTTTTATGTCAGCAATAGAAGCCCAAGCTCATGGAATTGTTGATCTTGTAGCGACTGAATAAAAAAGAAAAAATAACAAGGATTTCACACGAATTCGTTATTTGAGATTTTATCTTCTTACCGGATTTAATATTCTATTATTTAATATTCTATTATTTAATATTCTATTAATTAATCTCATTAATCTATTAATTAATCTCATTAATCTATTAATATAGAAATAAAATAATTCATAAGCATCCGGTTAAGATCGATCTAAACCAGCCCATTATGTATATGATTCAACATGCCAACTATTAAACAACTTATTAGAAACACAAGACAGCCAATCAGAAATGTCACGAAATCCCCCGCTCTTGGGGGATGTCCTCAACGACGAGGAACATGTACTAGGGTGTATGTGCGACTCGTTCAGATCATGGGCTAGGACAAAAGAAAGAAAACAATTGATCCAGTATCAACGATCAATACCAGTGAATAGGATAGAATGGAAGAACTCCAGTCAATATCTAAAAATAAAAAAGATCTATCCTTCTATTATGGTATCAAATGTATGGTTTCCGTTGGTGCAAATCCAATCACCTCAATTTAAAAATTTAAAATTTAAGATGAGAAAGAATTCTCCATTGATAGCAAATGGTATCCATTAAGCAGGGGAAATCCTATTTTAAAAAGCAGAAAAATTCTGCCTTACTCTTGCAAGAACGGACTAACAGGGTCAGCTACCCAGCTAATCTTCATAATTAAATACCGTTACTGTATAAGTGGATCTCGTTGTGAAAGACCTAGTACTGGATAATTATGGGTAGAGCCAAAGAGTTTGAACTGTACAAGTTAACAATAACATTGATTAAATGAAAGAAAGAAGGGCTCCGGTGTATAGAGAAGACCTCACCGTTTAAGAAGTAACCATAGAAACGATGGAACCCACTATATCCATTTATATTTATTACTTTTTTATTTACTATGTGTTTTTAATACCTAGTATCAATACAATTTTTTTTTTATAGGTGAAATGCCTAGAAAAAAAGAAAAAATCGTGGTCGGGAAGGTTATAATAGCAAAAGCCATTGGAATTTTTATTTTATACATTGGAAGAATCCGTTTTGTTATTAATAGACTAGGACACGGGAAGAGAATAACTGAAAGAAAGGAAATCGATTAGTTATTCATCAAAGTTTCATTTATTCAATGACCAGAATTAAACGAGGGTATATAGCTCGAAGACGTAGAACAAAAATCCGTTTATTTGCATCAACCTTTCGAGGGGCTCATTCAAGACTTACTCGTACTATTACTCAACAGAAAATAAGAGCCTTGGTTTCGGCTCATCGGGATAGAGGTAGACAAAAGAGAGATTTTCGTCGTTTGTGGATCACTCGGATAAATGCAGTAATTCGCGAGAATAAAGTATACTTTAGTTATAGCAAATTAATACACAATCTGTACAAGAGACAGTTGCTTCTTAATCGTAAAATACTTGCACAAATAGCTATATTAAATAAGAGTTGTCTTTATATGATTTCCAACGAGATCATAAAATAAAGAGATTGGAAGGAATCCGTTGGAATAGTTTAAATGGAGTTCCCTGGAGAATGAACTCTGGGAAGGTAGAGTAGAAATTAGTATGATAAAATATGATAAAGTCATCAAAATGAAGAAACACGTTCAATAAAAAATATTTATTCTTCTCCAATTTTTTTTTTTTTCTTACGAGTTGACTCGCTTCTTTCAAATTGTTTCTCATTATTAAGAAAAGGTAACGGAGATAAAATACGAGCTTGTTTTATAGCAATAGTAATTAATCGTTGTTGTTTTAAGGTCAACCTATTTACCCGTCTAGATAATATTTTTCCTTGTTCGCTAATAAATCGACTAATTAAACTCATGTTTCTATAATCAATTCGATCCCCCGATTGGATCGGAGGCAAACGCCTACGAAAAGATCGCTTGGATTTAAGAAGGATTCGCTTGGATTTATCCATGGTTTGTTTATTCCTTATCCTGAAAATCCCAATCCTATTTCGATCGGATCAAACATGATGTAGAATTAAGAAATAGGATTGGGTTTGTTTATATTTAAATAAATATATGTTATATATAATATGTAATTTTTCACCTTCCTTGGAAGACTGACACACGAGCGGTCGATTCGATCTATTTCTTTATCTCCCCATGAATCGTATGTTTGTAACAACAGGGACAGAATTTTCTCAATTCCAATCGACCAGGCGTATTGTGTCGATTCTTTTGAGTAATATATCTGGAAATGCCCGTTGATTCCTTATTAACACGATTTCGAAGACAACTGGTACATTCCAAAATAACTGTTACTCGGACATCTTTACCCTTGGCCATGAACCTCCTTTGGTTTATGATTCACTCAATTCTTTAATTTTCCGATCCGAAGCAAGGAAGAATAAAGGACAAAAAAAAATAGAAGCAGGTAACTCGAAATCAAATTATAAAAGAAAGATTTCGTTGCAATCAATATAGTAATAATAAGTAATATAATGATTTCTAACTATATTTATAATTAAGAATTGCCGTACAGTATTTTCAGTTAAGTATCTTGTATGATATAGTTGCCCCAACCATCACATTTTCATTTCCACTCTATTATTATATTAATATTAATTTGAGCCTGGGCCCGGGTTCATAGTTTCACTGAGGGCGAAACCGCTTTTTCTTTGTTTTTTTTTTTTTAGAATAAGTTATTCTAAAAAAAAAAAACAAAGAAAAAAAGAAGGCAAGGGTAGGGATTAGTTACAGAGATTTGATTGTATCTCTAATCTTCTTCCCCCTTCTCATATCAATAACTAAAATGAAAAAAAGGGGAATATCAACGCATCCGGAAAAAAACGATTGATCTCTATCAATAAACCTGCCAAAGACCCGAACCATAAAGCACTTACTACCGGTGCCACGGAGAGATATGTTTTTAGATCTCGCATTTGAAAAACTCCTCTTTCTTTATTCGTTATTGTAATTTTATTGTAATTTGTAATACATAATGGTAATACATATATGACCAGATGTGTATATGTAGTTAATGACTGACCGCCTGTATTTGTACGCGGAGTCCCTAATTAAAATTAAAATGTACAAAAAAGATATTTCTACCTGAAATTACTAAAAAATATTAATTTTTTATGGTAGGTTTCATATTTATTTCATACTTTGTATAATATAAGTCTTTTAATATATTATATGTTTGTTATATGATATATGAGACCAAAAAGAAGAAATGAAAAGAGAATTTTTGTATATCAATGGAGGAAGTAAAGATGTGGAAAACAAGACAGGGATTCTCTACAATGACACTGTAGACCAATTGAAAGGGATGTAGCGCAGCTTGGTAGCGCGTTTGTTTTGGGTACAAAATGTCACGGGTTCAAATCCTGTCATCCCTACCTATTACTTATCTTATGAGCAGTAACGAGGGATCAATTGAGATAAATTGGACATACATAATAAATCTTTAATTTTATGATATATATGCAAGATTAATTGGGGTCACAAAATCTTTATTGTGATAATGATAATAAGGCGCTCTTAGTTCAGTTCGGTAGAACGTGGGTCTCCAAAACCCGATGTCGTAGGTTCAAATCCTACAGAGCGTGATTCTGTGTTCTTGTTAATCGCGTTAGGTCGAAAATTACACTTAAATAATTGAACAGCAATCTAAATTTGACCTCCCGCGGATTAAAGGAAGTAGGAGGTCAATCAAAAAAGAGATGTTAATTAATCAAAGGTCCAACTGATCACCACGTCTGTATTGTAAATATGCAGTTACGAATAATCCGGCCAAAGTAATAGGAATTAGACCTAAGACGATTCCAAATAGAAAAACTTCAATCATTTCAATTTGTTTGAAAGGGGAAAGGGGAGGTAATATTTATCCTTAAATATTAATCTGTATTGACTATAAATCTCAATGACCAAGAATTGGAAATTGATACGTTAAGTAACTGTAGAAGATATGAACTGCCATAGAAAGATTTTTTTTATGAATTGTTCATTTAATTAATTTCAAATAAGTCGTATCTTGCTCAGACCGATAAATAGAGCTGAGGTGATAGTCAAAGCTGCTAGTAGAAAACCAAAATAACTAGTTATAGTAGGCATGAAAAGGCTAAATGAAATATGTTCTTTTTATACATATGTTTATAAAGCACTTCCCTAAGTTTCAATTTTTGAAAGATACGAGGATAAGCAAAAATACCAACCAATTGAAAGGATAAATTCAATTGAAAATGTT